ATAAATAAGGAATACGGAAACAAAAACAGCGATTGGAGCAGAGAATGAAATTGCATTATAAGGCCGCAATTGAACAGACCGAGCAAGTTCAAATTGACGTAACATGAAACCTATTAGTGCAAAAGCCCCATGGAGAGCGACAAAAGTCCACAGACCGCCTAATTGACACCAACGAGTAAAATCCCCTTGCGCTTCCGGGCCCCATAGTAGCAACAAAGAGTGCGCTAAACTATTGGCAGGGGTGGAAACTGCCGCGGTTAAGAAATTACAACCTTCCAAATAGGAACTAGCCAATCCATGGGTATACCAAGAAGTTACAAAAGTTGTCCCTGTAAACCAACCCCCTAAAGCGAAATAAGCACAAGGAAAGAGCAATAGGCCGGACCATCCTACAAAAACGAAACGGTCCCTTCGTAACCAGTCGTCCATAATATCAAATAGATCATTTTCTTCTTTAGTAACTCTACCAAGGGCTATAGTCATAGTGATCCTCCTATTCAATTACTTCAACCATTTCCGAGCACCTCATATCACTTCCAAGGCATATGATAGTTTGATTATCTGTGGACGATTTCTTTCTCGTTCAATGCCCTTTTTCAAAGGTCTCGAAGATAGAAATTTTGCATTTTTATCTATGGGGTCACAACCGAGGTCGTGGTAAATCCATGAATTTGATTCGATTAGTTTTTCTTATACTATAGGTTTTTCTTATACTATAGAAATAAACATTTGAATTCAGCATTATTCCATGACTCCTATTTCAAAGCCTATCTTTTAAGGAAAAATGAAAATCAAAGTAACCCCTCTTTTCCCACTCGCTCTCTATTGCATGGGTGGAAGAACCAAAATTGGATTCTGAAAAAAAAAAGAAAGATATTGAAAAAAATTGACTTTCGAAATCAATTTTTATGTGTAGCGGAAAGGAGTTGCGATTTCTTCTTATTCCTATAGAACATCTAGTAACAAGAATATGAAATCGTAAATAGCGAAAAATTCTTCCCTTGCGCGGTCTAAGTCTAAGGAAATACAAAAAATCCGCTTATACAATTTCATCTACATCGAATTTATATATCAGAATAGTGGATAGAGGCATCATTCAAGGAGTCAGGTCTACTTACTTTATCTTTCTTTCCAATTTTATGGTGGGTTTGATAAGAACCCTTTTTGTTTTGTTTATAAATAATCGAAAAAGAGTTTTTGATTTTTTATATAACCTGCTTGTTTTATTATAACAAGTCCTATATGAAAATGCCCGCTGAAGAGAAAATCTATCTGATTGTTTCTCAGCCAATATCGAATTTTAGAAAGAAAAAACAAGAATTTTCTTCTTTTTTTTATTAACATTAAGAAAAAAGAATATAATTTAAATGGAATTGGCAATATAATTTTTATGGACTTTTGAAAGAAAAAGGAAGGATTTTTTGCAATCGTTATTTCTTGCCTCTGTCATATCACGGAAACCTTTCGATTTGGAACGGGGAGAGATGGCTGAGTGGACTAAAGCGGCGGATTGCTAATCCGTTGTACAATTTTTTTGTACCGAGGGTTCGAATCCCTCTCTTTCCGCCCCCTCGGATCATTTGGGACTTTCGAATTGGAAGGAATTCTGACCCCCGGATTTTCTCATAGATAAATGTACGAAACAAATCCAATTTGTAAGAAAAAATTCCAAAAAAATTTGGATTTTTACTCCTCACGCCCAGGATTACGTCCTGGGTCATTAGATAAGAATCCAAAGATAAAGAGGGAAACAAAGAATATCACTACTGTATAAACAAAAAGTTTGAGAGTAAGCATTACATAATCTCCAAGATTTTTTTTTAAGGAATAGATTACCCGTTTTTCCTTACCACACAGATCCACTAGGATGGGTTTTGTTTATTTTTACACCTAAAAATGCAAAAATCAATTCTTGAAAAAAATTGCAAGAATTGATTTATAATAAGCACTCTTATCAATATAAAAAATTAGGTTAGGTATTGTGTGGGTACCTAAAGGTACCTGCTCAACGTAGGTGCAGGGGGTGGGGTAGAAAGGCGGATCCCAATTTATTGCTGCAGCTATACATTCAATGTAGAAGAATTAGAATTTTCGAATCGAAGGTTCATAATATAAGACTTCTCGGCTTTTATTCATTTTTAGAATTTTTTTGGAATGAATACATCATTCAATTTGGCAGACAGAACAGGGTAGTAAAGATTTCATCGAAAACTTACAGCAGCTTGCCAAACAAAGGCTAATAGAAAAAAGAGTATAGGTATGACAGGCATAAAATCCACGATTGGGTTGAAAATGGCATAAGCTTCGGGCAATTTGGCGAAGAAAAAACTAGTCGGATAAAGAACAGAATTAAAACAGATACAGGTTAAACTAAGTATATTAGGCATAACAAGCATTTCGTTCTTGTAGAGTAGATAATTGGATTTTGATTGAGTTATTTTTCTAAGGGAAAAAAGAAAAGGCGGGTTCAAAATCCTTTTTTCTTCGGACTTTCCCAAACGCAAAATACCTCCTTGTATTCGCACTCTCGAATGAGAATGGAAGAAATTCGACTTTCATATAATATCTTAATAGAATTCTTTCATATAATATCTTAATAGAATTCCATGTAATGATCAATGCATTTTTTGGATTCTATATTATCCGCATGTCTAGAATCCTAGCAAGAGAGTATCCCTCATTTTTTATGTAATTGAAGTGGGATTGACGAATAACAAATAAACATAATAGTGTTTATTAGTGTCGCATAAAACCAGAAATGGGGCGTGGCCAAGTGGTAAGGCAGCGGGTTTTGGTCCCGTTACTCGGAGGTTCGAATCCTTCCGTCCCAGATTTTTTCTGATGAAACGAAAGATGAAATCATATTGTACCCCACACGAGACAAAAGAAAGTTTATTAAAGAGAATAATTATCTCTTATGAACTCTTAGATTAGATGCATTTCTAAGCATTCTTTTTCTTTCTCAGAAAACATAATCAAGTGTCAAGTCCAGTCAAATTGAATATCTTTATTTTCATGAAAAATTGGGTCTATCAGTCACATTCAGGATATGCCCCTACTACTACTCATTACTCATATGTGTTTTGAAATTCGAACTTCTTAGATAAACTTTATGCTCCATATCCATATCCATGAAGGGGGAATTCTTACATGATACATTTGACATCTAATGTGAAAGAAAAGAAGGACCCCCTATTTTTTTTTCCCGAACTAAAGAACTAAAGTAAGTAAATAAAAAGAAAATAAAGGGGGTATCCTAATTCTATATTTCATGGCCAGATTAAAGAATAGGAAGTTTTTAGTTTCAGCACAGGTCTTAAAACTTTTGACCAAGATCGGCTTGCGAAAAAAGAAAAAGGGTTTCTATTCTATGGATAGGAACTCCATTTTTGTATTTTAGATATTATCTGATTTGCAAATATCCATTTCTAAATCAATGGAATGTGAGGATTAGAGAGAAATTCATATATTCTGTCTACTCGGCTTTCGAATTAATTGAAAAAATTTTAAACTTGACGTAAAACACTGTATAAAAAATGAGACCTATCCCTTTCTGATAGAGATAGATTTTTGTTGTATTATATTATTAGTAAAAAGGGCCCCTCTTTGGTTAAGCGAAAACCATCTCGATCTGCGATTCTTTAAATATCCAGAATGATCCATTCTGGTAAGGATAAGGTAAGAACTGTTCGTTGGATAGAATGGATTCAAAAAATCATACTTCTCCCGATTTTTGATTTGGAGTTGCTTCTTTTAGGTAAAAGAAAGAATGCTATAAGTAAAAGCAAAGGCCTAAATTTTACTTTACACGAAATGCGTTTTTTTTTTTTACTTCATTTTTTTCCTTCTTTTGGTATTCGAGTCGAAGAAGTACGAGAATTCTATAACTACCAAAAAACTTTCAATCTTTTCATTGGAATAGTTTATTTAGTTAATAGTTAATTGTTTTTGTTATGGAAAAATATATTGCTAATCTAATTCTAATATAGTAATTAAATTAATTAACCTTTTTTTGAGGTTGATAGTTTATTTGTTGGAGAAGAGTCGATCCTTCGCTTCTCATTTCAGGATTGACCATCTCGAGTCCTCTGTTGAGGATGGAAATTCAATAAAAAATAAGTCTTAAGCAAACTTGTTTATTCGTCTTTTTCGAACTATGTTTCCTTCATATGATAGAATATGGGTTTAAATAAATTGGATCTTTGGGGAGTCTTCCCCGATAAATACTTATTTCTTTTATCCATATTTCTCTATAGATAGCAAGTTTGAATTAGTATACAAAAAACTAAACTAAACCAATGACTATTCATGATCCCATCCATATTGGATCAATTCCCTATACCACTTTGCAATGAAATTAGAGGAATGTTTGTTATGGTAAAACTTCGTTTAAAACGATGTGGTAGAAAGCAACGTGCGACTTGAAGGACATGATCGATTGTGGATTTTGTTATCCATCATTTTCCATAGTAATGAAAATGCTCTTGGCTCGACATAGTCTGTTCTATTCGTCCCGAACCAAATTTGCGCTGGGTTGTTTGTAAGTAAATAGTACACGGTGGAGCTCGAGAGGACAGAATTGATTTTTTATCAAGGGAAAGAATCTAGGGTTAGTGAAAACTAATAAATTAGGCCAACTTTGTCAGTCTATCCTTAATATAGAAATCGAAAGGTTAAAATAAGAAGAAAGTCCAATTTTGGAAGATTGGAAAAACTCTTTCAATTAAAAGTCTATCAGAATCAATCGCCCATATTCGATTTCTATAGAAGAGGGAAATGGAAATGCTTTATCGAAGGAAATAAGAAAAAAAGGGTATGTTGCTACTCTTTTGAAAGAAAAAAGAATAGGAATTCCCGAAGTAATGTCTAAACCCAAGGATTTCACAAATCAAAGATAAAGAATTCCGGAACAAGTAAACGCGATTTTCAATTGTCTCAACAATAGAATTGGATCAGAATAAGGAATAAAAGTCAATTCGTTCGAGATGAGACAAAGAAAAGAGTTTAGAGACGACTCAAAAATTTTTGAAGGATTTTTCCTTTTAAGTCTGTCAGTCAAAATTAACCAACTTGAGTCATGAGTATAAATGAAATTTGTTTTTCTGTAAGGAAATTAATGCAAGTCATAGTCTAATTTCTATCTACTTGTATTATAGACAGAAATTCGAATCTTTTTCTCGAGCCGTATGAGGAGAAAACCTCCTATACGTTTCTAGGGGGGGCATTGTTTAGCTACATCTATCCCAATAAGCTGTCTATCGAATCGTTGCAATTGATGTTCGATCTCGAAGAGAAGGAAGAGATCTTCGAAAAGTAGGTTTTTATGATCCGATAAAGAATCAAACTTGTTTAAATGTTCCAGCTATTCTCTATTTCCTTGAAAAGGGTGCTCAACCTACAAGAACTGTTTATGATATTTTAAGGAAGGCAGAATTTTTTAAAGAAAAAGAAGGAACTTTGAGTTAATTGAACAACTAAATGAATAAAAAAGTAGGAGAGGATCACTAGTATCCCTCGTTGTCTAATTATTTAGACACAATTTGCCTCTTTCTTAGTCCTATTTTTGACTGGATTTATGTCGTGCCAATCCAACATAAGCCCTTATTTTATTTACTTTTTCTATCTAATTTGTTTTCTTACCATTATATTTCCATTGACAAAGGTCTATTGAACAAATAGAATTTGTAGATAGATAGGTCTCTTTATCCTCACTCCATATTAGTTTTTTCTGTCTACACTTCGCTCAAATGATAGGGTTGTCCCTCTTGCGTGTACTCTCATACAAGATTTATTTATATAAAGAAATATAAATTGCTAAAAAAATGACAATTTTGCTATCGTGATTGGGGCCGCTCCTTTTTTAACCTTAGTGAAATTTAGCCGGACCTGTTCATTTTGGCATTTGAGTGTTTTTAATGGGCAATAAAATCTTTCTTTTAATGTTTTGCTAGTTCAATGTTTTGACAGGAGCGTGCGGTGTAATTCCATTGATTTTTGGGTTTCGATCGTATCTAAGATCCTATTTTATCTGGGTTGCTAACTCAATGGTAGAGTACTCGGCTTTTAAGTGCGACTATGATCTTTTACACATTTGGATGAAGCAACAAATTCGTCCAGACTCTTGGTAGAGTCTAGAAGACCACGACTGATCCTCAAGGGTAATGAATGGAAAAAATAGCATGTCGTAATAAAATCAATTTCTTATTTTTGATTTTTGGAATGGAATAAAAAATTCCGATTTTCTGGGTCTAGTGAATAAATGGATAGAGCCTGGCTCCAATTCTGGTAAAATAAAAAGCAACGAGCTAAATTTCTTAATTGAAATGATTCCCCGATCTAATTAGACGTTAAAAATGGATTAGTGCCTGATGCGGGGAAAGGTTGGGTTTTCCTATGAACGGACCCTTGATTTTTTCTTTTTTTTTTTTAGAAATCCTAATTATTCTTGATTATGGATTGAAAAGGGATGTTATGGATTGAATGTGTAAAAGAAGCAGTATATTGATAAAGAGACTGGATTCCAAAGTCAAAAGAGCGATTGGTCTGCAAAAATAAAAAATAAAAGATTTGTTCTCTTTTGTAATTAGAACAAACATAAACTAATTGGATAGAAAAGGAAAAGATCCGTGGATTAGATTCTTTTTCTTTCCAGGGTTTGTATTAAAAAATGCAACACCCTGTTTTGACCATATTGCACTATGTATCATCATTTGAGAAACCGAGAAATGCTTCTTCTTTCTGATTCAAGTAGAAATACAAATGGAAAAATTGGAAGGGTATTCAGAAAAACAGAAATCTCGTCAACAATACTTTGTTTACCCACTTCTCTTTCAGGAGTATATTTATGCATTTGCCCATAATTATGGATTAAAAGGTTCCGAACCTGTGGAAATTGTTAGTTGTAATAACAATAAATTTAGTTCACTACTTGTGAAACGTTTAATTATTCGAATGTATCAGCAGAATTTTTGGATTAACTCGGTTAATCATCCTAACCAAGATCGATTGTTGGATTACAACAATTTTTTTTATTCTGAGTTTTATTCTCAGATTCTATCTGAGGGGTTTGCGATCGTTGTAGAAATTCCATTCTCGCTACGAGAATTATCTTGTCCGAAAGAAAAAGAAACACCAAAGTTTCAGAATTTACGATCTATTCATTCAATATTTCCCTTTTTAGAAGACAAATTTTTGCATTTACATTATCTATCACATATAGAAATACCCTATCCTATCCATTTTGAAATCTTGGTTCAACTCCTTCAATACCGGATCCAAGATGTTCCATCTTTGCATTTATTGCGATTCTTTCTCAACTACTATTCGAATTGGAATAGTCTTATTACTTCAATGAAATCAATTTTTCTTTTGAAAAAAGAAAATAAAAGACTATTTCGATTCCTATATAACTCTTATGTATCAGAATATGAATTTTTCTTGTTGTTTCTTCGTAAACAATCTTCTTGCTTACCATTAACATCTTCTGGAACCTTTGTGGAA